AACTATTGGTTCTAAGCCATCTTTGGCGATGAATCAACAATTCGAAGTGCTTTTCTTGCGTATTCTTGATGAACCAGCGTTTATATATAGATGTGGGAGGATTTGTTTGGGAAGTAATAAGCCCCTTTGAAATCTCTTCATCTGCAAAGAATTCTCGACGTGAAAACACAGAGATAAAGGGCTGATCTTTGAATAGGAAAAAGGATGGATCCGCAGGGTCCCAAATGAATTGGCTTATTCGAAAAAAGCCTTGTTCTTTGGAAGATCTATCTCGTTTCTGGTACTGCATGGTTCCACTCTGCAAGAACTCCGAATCATTCTCTTGAAGCTCATCCCCTTTATGATAAATGATCTGCTTGCCCCGAAATGACCTGGCTAAATAGGGAAATCCCAATTCATTGGGCCTTTCGATACAATCAAATAGATTGCCACAGGGGCGCCATATTCTAGGAGCCCAAACTATGTGATTTAATAAATCCTCCTCTATCTGTTGCGGGTCGACGGCTCCTTCTCCTTCTTCAAACTCCGATTCGTTTTCATATAGAAATCTACGATCAACGAGAGAACAAGATCCATTTTGCATCATATCTAACGGATTCCTCGGTTCGGACCGAAGAAACAATGTCACTCGATTATTATCAAACTGACTGCAATCTTTTTCTGTCCGTGAAGATCCCACCAGAGCGCCTTCCACTTCTAATAGGCCATGAACTAGATCAGAATCATTCTCAACGAATCCATAAGAAGTGATCCCATTTTTTTCATCGGGTCCGAGTGGAGACCAAAGATCTTGAGCGACCGATCCGGCGGAACAACTCAAAAGATAAAGAAGTATCGTTAATTTCTTCATGCTCGTTCCAAGTTCGAAGTACCATTTGTACAAATAAGAATCCCTTTCCTTACATGATTTCTTCTTCATATAGATAGATATAGGATCTATGGAGCAATTACTTAGAAGTACATTTTGTGCAACAGCCCTTCCTATCTGATAGAAAAGTATACCATGATCCTGAACCGATCTTACCTGGGATCGCAAATCCCAAGTTTGTCTATGAAGAGCTGATCTAATTGTATCAGTTTCTATAATGGATTTCTTCTGTATAATACTAATAGATAGGGCCTCATTGATAAGTGCTACAAGATCTCGTGCATTGGAACTCATGGTTATGGACCCGAATCCGTTAGTATGGAACATTTTCTTTTCCAAGTGAAATCCCTTAGTATATGAAAGAATGAAAAAGTGCTTTCGTTGTTGTGGAATAAGAAGCCTTCGTATCTTAATGAATGTATTGAATTTATTTGGAGCTATGAAAGCGGGATCCACTTTTTGGGGAATATGAGTCGAAGCAATAACAAGACTCTTTCTAGTGGAACATCTTTCACAATCCCTGGAGAGATAGTTCATTAATAGACCGAGGGATAGAGAATTCGACTCATTCACATATAGATCATGAATGTTTGGAATCCATATTATGCAAGGAGACATTGCTTTTGCAAATTCGAATTGAAAGGTGATATCAAATTGGTCTATTTTCGGCGTCATATACATAGTTAGCTCATTCGTCATAGTTAGCAGTTCTGTATCAAGGTCATCATCAATATCGTCACTATCATCAATATGGATATCGTTACTATCACCAATATGGATATCATCACTATAATCAATATCAGAAATAAAACCTTTAGGCTTGTCATCCAGGAACTTGTTCGAAAATACCGTAATGAAAGGAACATAGGAATAGTAGTTTGTCGCTAGGTATTTGACCAAATAGGATCGTCCAGTTCCTATCGAACCTATCACTAAAATATCCCTAGAAGGGGATAGGTCTAAGCGGAGCGAAAAGGGTTTTCCATGAGATGGGAAATGAAAACTATTAGCCCCGCACGAGGTTTGTGAATAAGTGATTGTCTGATAATGAGCAAGGAATATCCGTCTTTCTGCTAAACAGGATCTATTGAACTCATAATTCATTGGATACTTTTTATGAATGTCAACTAAGTATCGTAAGTAAATTGATCCTGGTTGTTCAATCATTTGATAACCAGAGTCATTCTTTGATAAATGATCACTATGAGTCAGACTCAATAGAATTTTATCAATTCTTTTTTCTGTCGTTAGGGTGGAGAACTGAACCAAGAATTCCCTTTCTTCATCATAAATCAAATCACTGTTCGCGACCCAGGATTCTATTTTATCATCAATCCAATCACCGTTCACGTTTTTTCTTTTTCTTATCAATGAGTGGATCTCTTTACTTGTACGACTTAGATGTCTCGTATTTCTCGAAAAAGTGATTCGATTGATGGGATTTGGTATGATACTTATTAGATCGACGATATCGATGAGATTGATATTCAAATCTTTCTTCTTAGAACGCATTGATTTGACCCCATAAGCGGGACCGCCGCCCAATAGCATGTTGCCGCCAGAAGCATAACCCCATATTTCTTTCAGAGAATCTCCTAATTGTTCCAGAGCAACTAGAAAGAGATTCTTTAA